CGGATTAGTCCGAGTGGAGAGAAAAAAAAAAAGGATTGAACTGAAAATCTTTTCTGGAGATATCCATTTTCCTGGAGAGACAGATAAGATATCCCGACACAGTGGCATCTTGATACCCCCAGGAACAGGAAAAACAAATTCTAAGGAATCCAAAAAATGGAAAAATTGGATCTATGTCCAACGGATCACACCTACTAAGAAAAAGTATTTTGTTTTAGTTCGACCCGTAGTGACATATGAAGTATTGGACGGTATAAATTTAGCAACACTCTTCCCCCCGGATCTGTTACAAGAAAGGGATAATATGCAACTTCGAGTTGTCAATTATATTGTTTACAGAAATGGCAAACCAATTCGGGGAATTTCTGATACAAGTATTCAATTAGTTCGGACTTGTTTAATTTTGAATTGGGACCAAGACAAAAAAAGTTCTTCTATCGAAGAGGCTCATACTTCCTTTGTTGAAGTAAGTACAAATGGTCTGATTCGAGATTTCCTAAGAATTGACTTAGTGAAATTCCCTATTTCGTATCTCAGAAAAAGGAATGATCCCTCAGGCTCAGGATTGATCTCAGATTCAGATAATGTGTCAGATCACACCAATAGCAATCCCTTTTATTCCAAGACAAAAATTCAACAATTACTTAGCCAAAATCAAGGAACTATTCGCACGTTGTTAAATAAAAATAAGGAATGTCCATCTTTGATAATTTTGTCATCATCTAATTGTTTCCGAATGGGTCCATTCAACGCTGGAAAATATCACAATGTGATAAAAGAATCAATTAAAAAAGATCCTATAATTAAAATTAGGAATTCGATTGGCCCTTTAGGAACAGTCCTTCAATTTGTGAATTTTTATTCATTTTACTATTTAATAACTCATAATCCTATTTTGGTAACTAAATATTTGCAACTTGAAAATTTAAAACAGACTTTTCAAGTAATTAACTATTATTTAATGGATGAAAATGGGAGAATTTTGAATCCCGATTCATGCAGTAACATCGTTTTGAATTCATTCAATTTGAATTGGTATTTTCTCCATCATAATTATTATCATAATTATTTTGAAGAAAGATCCACAATAATTAGTCTTGGACAGTTTATTTGTGAAAATGTATGTATATCCAAAAACGGACCCCATCTCAAATCGGGTCAAGTTTTGATTGTTCAAGTTGACTCTGTAGTAATAAGATACGCCAAGCCTTATTTGGCCACTCCAGGAGCAACTGTTCATGGTCATTATGGAGAAATCCTTTACGAAGGAGATACATTAGTTACATTTATATATGAAAAATCGAGATCCGGTGATATAACGCAGGGTCTTCCAAAAGTGGAACAAGTGTTAGAAGTGCGTTCAATTGATTCAATATCGATGAACCTAGAAAAAAGAATTGAGGGTTGGAACGAGCATATAAAAAAAATTCTTGGAATTCCTTGGGGATTCTTGATTGGGGCTGAACTAACTATAGTGCAAAGTCGTATATCTTTGGTTAATAAGATCCAAAAGGTTTATCGATCCCAGGGGGTGCAAATCCATAATAGGCACATAGAAATTATTGTACGCCAAATAACATCAAAGGTGTTGGTTTCAGAGGATGGAATGTCTAATGTTTTTTTACCTGGAGAACTAATTGGATTGTTGCGAGCGGCGCGAACGGGGCGCGCTTTGGAAGAATCGATCTGTTACCGCGCCATCCTATTGGGAATAACAAGGGCATCTTTGAATACTCAAAGTTTCATATCTGAAGCGAGTTTTCAAGAAACTGCTCGAGTTTTAGCCAAAGCTGCTCTCCGGGGCCGTATCGATTGGTTGAAAGGCCTAAAAGAGAACGTTGTTATAGGAGGGATGATACCCGTTGGTACCGGATTCAAAGGATTAGTGCATCGTTCAAGGCAACATAAGAACATTCCTTTGAAAACCAAAAAGAAGCATTTTTTCGAGGGGGAAATCGGAGATATTTTGTTCCACCACAGAGAATTATTTGATTCTTCCATTTCAAAGAAGTTTCATGATACATCAGAACAATCATTTCGAGGATTTAATGATTCCTAAAAGTGGATTCATACTTTTTTTTTTAATTAAAATTCAAAAAACTCTTTATTTATGGTCATTTTTTTGGGTAATCGAAAAAAAGATAATAACGAATAGAGGGTAGGGGTTTGGATTGTGTATCGACATCCACATGGCCAATCTCCGGTAGAAGAAAAGGTTCCATCGGAACAATTATTTAGTTCAGGGCAACCTCGTCGCTTTTTTTTTTTTTCAAAAAAAAAAGCGGAAGTGGGGGGGAGAAATGACAAGAAGGTATTGGAATATCAATTTGGAAGAGATGATGGAAGCGGGAGTTCATTTTGGTCATGGTACTAGGAAATGGAATCCTAGGATGGCACCTTATATTTCTGCCAAGCGTAAAGGTATTCATATTACAAATCTTACTAAAACTGCTCGTTTTTTATCAGAAGCTTGTGATTTAGTTTTTGATGCAGCAAGTAG